AATGAAAGTAGATTATCTTGCTATTAAGTTTACAATTTTTATGATCTCTTCCCGAACCAAACATGAATCTTTCGATTCATTTGGCTCTCCCGCTCCTTTTTTTCTCTTTTGCTATGTATTATGGCTATTTCCATATCTTTTTTTTATGTAATGAGCCTATCCTCTCTTTTCCGTTTGTATTTCTATATACCCAAACTTATATAAGACTAGATGAATATTAAGATAAGAGGACTCTTCCAACTAGATAAAAATCTATCATGGTCAGCAAAGTTGTTTCTTTATTTGTGTTTGCTCTGTTAGTTAATAATTTCAATTTCATTAAGAAAAACAAACTAAATAAATGGAAAATCCAAATTGATACAATTCCTTTTATTTTTTCTTCAAATCCAAAAAATTTCTCTTTTATACATAGGTCGTCGATTCGGCATTGGAAAAAGGGCTGGATGCCCTTCTAGTAAATAGTTCAAACTATTTTATCGATATGAGTGTTCTATATCAGATAAATTCCACACTAGCTATTTCCCGTTTAAAGCATTTCGAGACTAATGTAGTTGTAGAAAGAGTACCCCCTTTTGCCCAGACTTCAAGCAGTTTAGCTTTAACCATGTTAATGGTCTCGCATTATTGGTCTATAGAGAATCAAAGTCAATTTACCAATGAGTCGCGAAATGCTATGGTTCTTCCATATGATTTCTGAAGTTATTCAGAAGTAATTCGTCGAGATCGTGCACCTTTTCTTATTTATAAAAAAAAAAAATACTAAAAAATATTCTAAAGTGCAGCCGGATAGATCCAATCTATTCTTGAAATAGACAACTCGCACACACTCCCTTTCCAAAAAAAATCAATACACCAACCACTACAGTTAGATTTATTAGATTTGTTGCTAAAATATCGGTATTAAGCCCGAAACTCCCAGCGAATGGCCTGTGAGCTAAAAAAACGAAAGAATAGGTTACATTTTTCATATGCTCTCCTCTTATAGATAGGACGAACAAAGAAGAAAGTTTTTCGATCACTTACTTCGCTCGCCCTTTTTTGATCGGTTTTTTTAATGCAATCTTTTTTTAATGCAAATAGATTTAATCTAATAATTTCTTTTAGATTAAGTCTTAGGTCGCCTTTGACCTGTAAAAAATCTCCTTTGTTGAAATGTTCCCAAAATTCCTAAAATAAAAGAAAAAGAGTTTCCACTGTCCTAAACTAAGAATGGGAAGGAAGAGGACGAGCGTATCCTCTAAATTGATCATGTGCAAATCAGCCCTTCCTGGGGTTCCTGGGGTATTGTCTGTCCCGATAAATACAAAATTCCCGGAATAATATAATAAATAGGAGTAAAGTATTGATATACTTGGAATTACAGAAGCAAATGCCAATGTACGAAAAAAAAAAAAGAAAAAAGTATCTAATCTAAAGGACTCATTTTCTTTTTTAGGATTAAACAAAAGGGTTCGCAAATAAAAGCGCTAGTGCCACAACCAGTCCATAAATTGTTAAAGCTTCCATAAAAGCTAGACTAAGCAATAAAGTACCTCGTATTTTACCTTCTGCTTCTGGCTGTCTCGCAATACCTTCTACAGCTTGTCCTGCAGCAGTACCTTGACCAACTCCGGGCCCAATAGAAGCAAGCCCTACGGCCAATCCAGCAGCAATAACGGAAGCAGCAGCAATTAGTGGATTCATGGTGAGTTCCTCGTGTCAAAAAAAAAAAAATGGTTAAGGATACAATCAACCAAGAAATTATTACTTCTAACTTCTAAGCTCTATTGGGTAAAAGTAACTAATAAGTACAAATAAATGATAATTGAAATCGTCCGAATTACTTCGAAATCTCGTTTTTAGTTTCTAATCATTAGAGGTTTGTGTAAATCCATATGATTCTCATTATTCTATTTCTCTTTCTTTTCAACCAATCACTCTTTCATTCCATCCTTTTTTTTACTTTTCGATATCCTTGAGTTCCCATTTTTTCCCCTTCATCTAACATAATAAAAGACGAAATATAGGAAGAACCCCTATGGAAATCGAACTAATCCAAATCCAATAGGAATCAAATCAAGATATACAATTGATAACAATATGCTGCATAGAATTAGAATTAGATATGGAATCCAGTTCCATATAGAAGGGAATTCTATATATCGGATTAGATAATGAATCTAACTTAGGAATAAAAAAAACCATATACATTCGTTTCTTCTATTTTGTTTGCGTATTTTCTCATTTTCTATTGAATCCGATTCTAAAATCATTCCTTAGAAATCCGCACAAAAGATAACTGTCTTGTAGGCATTAAGGGTATAGATCTAACCTGCCCCCCTGAATGCATATATACTTTACCTCTTCCGTAATATAGTCTATTCTCTCCCCTACAACTCTAGGTTGTATATTCATACGCATTTTGAACGATTTAGTTTTCCAACTAAAAGGATTATCTGGAATCATGCATGAATTGGGCTAAGCTAAAAAAAAAAGACTATTTTGAAAACTAGTCAATTCAATGATGACCTTCCATGGATTCACCTATATAGGCTGCAGCTAACGTTGCAAAAATAAGAGCTTGAATACCGCTTGTAAATAATCCAAGAAACATGACCGGTATAGGGACTACTAAGGGGACTAAAGAAACAAGAACAACAACGACTAATTCATCCGCCAATATATTTCCGAAAAGTCGAAAACTAAGCGATAATGGTTTTGTGAAATCTTCTAGGATGTTAATTGGTAAAAGGATTGGGGTTGGTTTAATATATTTCTCGAAATAACTCAATCCTTTTTTGCTAAGACCCGCATAAAAATATGCCGCTGATGTTAGTAAAGCTAAAGCAACAGTAGTATTTATATCATTCGTGGGCGCTGCTAATTCTCCATGAGGTAACTCTATAATTTTCCAAGGTAAAAGAGCACCTGACCAATTCGAAACAAAAATAAAAAGGAACATAGTTCCAATAAAGGGAACCCAGGGACCATATTCTTCTCCAATCTGAGTTTTGCTCAAGTCTCGAATAAACTCAAGGACATATTCGAAGAAATTCTGACCGTCGGTCGGGATAGTTTGTGGATTCCGAACAGCTATGATAACTGAACCTAGCAAAATAGTAATTACGACCCAAGAAGTGATGAGTACTTGGGCATGAATTTGAAAACCTCCTATTTGCCAATAGAAGTGTTGGCCTACTTCTACACCCGATATATCATATAACCCCTTGAGTGTTTTAATGGAACATGGTGTAATATTCATATTGTCCTCTGATAAAAATTGAACTTCAAAAAAGGAATTCTTTTGATTCAAGCATCTCTTTCTCAACTCAGCAACTTGAAGTATTAATCTTATATTTAGGATACCAAGAAATCACATCAGATCATAATATATATCAATACCCCCTAATATATATCAATATTCCCTTTCTTTTATCTATGCAAAACAAAAAAGAATAGTAACTGATCCTATGAATCTACGCAGTTGCTTAAGAATTCACTATTCTTCTTAATCAACGGTTTCTTATATAGAGAGAGCGGCCCTCAGAAATTGCAAATACTAATTTGTTAAGAATTAATCGAATTGAAGTCATAGTGTCATCGTTGGCAGGAATCGATATATTCGCGAGATCTGGGTCACAATTTGTATCGACTAAAGAAATAGTAGGAATCCCCAAAATGGCACATTCCCGAAGAGCTATATACTCTTTTTGCTGATCAAGGACGATCACAATGTCAGGCAACCTCGTCATATATTTGATCCCGCCGAGATATCTTTGCAAGGTAGATAATTTTCTCTTTAAGATTGCCGCATCTCTTTTTGGGAGATGGTGGAATTTTCCCATTTTTTCTTCTGCTCTTAAGTCTCTAAATTGAGAAAGTCTAGTTTTGGTAATCGACCAATTCGTTAACATACCACTGAACCACTTTTTATTCACATAATGACAACGAGATCTTATTGCAGCTGATGCTACTAAATCCGCTGCTCTTTTTTTGGTACCAACAATTAAGAAACTTTTTCCCTGACTTGCTGCATCAAAAACTAAATCACAAGCTTCTGATAAAAAACGAGCTGTTCTAGCGAGATTTGTAATATGAGTACCTTTACGCTTTGCCGAGATGTAAGGGGCCATTTTAGGATTCCATTTCTTAATACCATGACCAAAATGAACTCCCGCTTCTATCATCTCTTTCAAATTGATGTTCCAATATCTTCTTGTCATTTTTTCCACACTTCCTTTTTATTTTTTCTTTTTTTTCGTCTTACCATTACGGAATTAATTTCTTTTTGAAGATTAAGAAAGAGCCGAAATAGCTTGAAATAAATAATAATTGTTCCGATGGAACCTTCTACTCAGAATTGACCATTGATACACGGTATAAACATAGCCTTAATGAATTAACTGACTTCTTTTACTTATTAAAATACAATTAAAATACAAAATCTAAAATCAGACCTGTTAGCATTCTAAGGGCAAAGTATAGTTTAAATTAAAGTAAAAAAAAATTGCTTTATGTATACTTAAATCGTATAAATAGGGGTAAATGACTTAAATCATATAAATAGGGGTAAACGGGGCTTCTGATGTTTCATAGAAATTGTTTGTTACGTCAGAATCAGAAGAAACTAATTCTGTATGGAGAAACAAAATATCTCTCATTTCCGACGCGAATAGATTTTTATTTTGAATTTCAAAATAAAGGTTCTTGTCTTGTGGGGAACGATGCACAAATTTTTGGAATCCGGTACCAACAGGTATAATCCCCCCCAGAACTACGTTTTCTTTCAGGCCTTTCAACCAATCAATACGACCTCGTAGGGCAGCTTTTGCTAAAACTCGAGCAGTTTCTTGAAAACTTGCTTCAGATATGAAACTTTGGGTATTCAGGGAAGCCCTTGTTATTCCCAATAAGATTGCCCGATAATAGATCGATTCATCTAAAGCCCGCCCTGCTCGTTCCGCTCGCAATAGTCCTATTAATTCTCCAGGTAAAAAAACATTAGACATTCCATCTTCGGAAATCCTTACTTTTGATGTTACTTGGCGTATAATAATCTCTATATGTCTATTATGGATCTGTACCCCTTGGGATCGATAAACCTTTTGTATCTTATTAACCAAAGAGATACGACTTTGGGCTACGGTTAGCTCAGCTCCAATCAAGAATCCCCAGGGAACCCCAAGAATTCTTGGTATACGTTCATTCCAATCCTCAATTCTCCTTTCGAGATTCGGCGATAGTGAATCAATTGAACGCGCTTCGAAGATTTGTTCTACTTTTGGAAGACCCTGCGTTATATCACTAGATCTCGATTTTTCATATATAAACGTAACTAACCTATCTCCTTTGTAAAGGATTTTTCCATACTGACCATGAACAGTTGCTCCTATAGTGGCCAAATAAGGCTTAGCTGCTCTTAGAACAAAGGAGTCCATATTAACAATGAAAATTTGACCTGATTTTTTTATGTGCGATTTAAATAGACATACATTTTCACAAATAAATTGTCCAAGGTGAATTATTGCCGATGTCTCTTCCCACGAGTCATGATAGAGAAAGTGCCAATTCAAATGGAATGGCTCCAATATGATGTTACTGTCGAAAGTCGAAATCCTTTTATTTTCGTCTATTAAAGAGTATTTAAGTCCTTGAAGTACTTGGAAGGTTTGTTTCAAATTTTCAAGGAACAAGTATTTTTTTAACAAGATCTGATTATGTGTTAATAAATAGTAAGATGAAGAAAAATTTGATATACTAGGTACAATAGCGCCTAAGAGCCCAAAAATATCTCGAATAGGAATTCTAGGATTCGATTCTTTTACCGCATTGGGATATTTTGAATTCTTGAATAAACCAATTCGAGAACAGTTGGATGCCGACAAAATCATCAAAGATGGATATTCTTTATTTCGATTTAACAAGGTGCCAATAGCTTCTTGATGTTGGCTAAGTGATTGAACCTTCGCCTTGGAATAAAAGGAATTGGTATTGGTGCGATCTAACCTATTATTGGGAATTAGTCCTACACTTGTCCTATCATACCTTCTTCGTGTATACGAAGTAGTAGACTTGACTAACTCAATTCTTAGGAAATCGCGAATCAGATCATTTGTTCTTACCTCAACAAGAGAAGCACGAGCCCCCTCTTTTTCTTCTTGTTCCCAATTCACTACTAAGCAAGTTCGAACAAATTGACTATTCGTGTGATAAATTCTTTGAGTTAATTTGCTATTTTCATGAGAAATAAAATTGACAAGTCGAAGTTGGAGAGTATCCTCTTCTTGCAGGAGATTCTGCGGGAAAAGTGTTGCTAAATTTATCCCTTCGTCCATTTGATATGCGACTGCAGGTCGAACCGAAACAAAATACTTTTCCTTGCTTTTGAGAATTTTTTTCCGTTGAACATAAACCCAATTTTTTCTTTTTTTTGATTCCTTAGAATCTTTTTTTTCTCTTTCTGGTGGTATCAAACTGCCACCTAATATCTTATCTGCCTCTTCAGGAAAATGAATATCTCCGGAAAAGATTTTGAGTTCCGTATGGCTTTTTTTTCTCTTCACTCGGACCAATCCACCTAGTCGACTTCTTGTATTTTTTGTGAGTTGTGTATCGGCTCCAATAATACTATTGTCAAGTACCTTTAGGGATGAGGATCTCGGCAAGATATGCAGTTCTTGAAGAATGAAAAAAAATTGATCTACTTCTTTTTGGTATTTTAGACTAAATTCTTTTGTTCCTCGATGTTCAATAAAACTCTCTTTTTTTAAGATGGAATCTTCCTCGGGGCTCCCATATTCGTCTTCTGAGTCTTCCTCTGAGTCTTCTTCTAAAGTCCCATATTCCTTCTCTGAGTCATCTTCAGAGCTCCCATATTCTTTTTCTGAGTCTTCCTCTAGAGTCCTATATTTGTCTTCTAGGATTTCATTTTTACCCTCTCCCTCTCGGGTCCTATATTCGTTTTCTGGGCTCTCATATTCGTCCTCTGAGTCTTCCTCTCGAGTCCTATACTCTTCCTCTCGAGTCCGATATTCTTCCTCTAGGGTCCTATATCTAAATTTCACAATTCCTGAACCCCTTTTATCTTTTCTGTATCGTGGATCATCAAAATAAGCAAAAATAATATTTCTACGTAAAACACCCATAAAGGGTATTTCAATTGAAATACCCAAACAGGATATTAACTCTTTCTCTTGTTCTTGATGATATTGTAATGGAACGACGAACCTATTTCTTCGCTTTTTCGCCAACAAATCCGAGTTATCTTGAAGAATGGAAGGATAGACAAAATTACAATGACCGTTGCACACGATTCGATCTGGCGTTAAATAATCAAGAATTTCCCTATCTTTTTTACCAAAAGTATCCAACAGTCTATGGCTTACTTGATCATTAGCCATTGCTAGGTCAAAGATATATCTTCCATGAACAGAAAAAGAATAAGTATTCATTTGATCTTGATCCTTGTGGAGCGAAAAAGATGCTATACTGGATCTGCACATACTTACTGACAATATCCATAAATGGCTTGTTTTTGGTAATCGACGAAGATTGCCATATTGATATTCGGGCGCATGGTAAACATCAGTACTCCAGTGCATTTCCCCGTCTGATTCGGAATAAATATGCTTTTGTATCTTTTCTTTAAAATGCAAAGTGGACGTTCCGGCACGAATCTCCGCAATTACTTGTTCGGATTCTACATATTGATCATTTTGCACTAGAATCAAGCTTTTTAACGGAATATTCACACTATGTAGAATATCCTGACTCTGAATAGTTACATGCAAGTCTATATAGCATAGAAAAGCGGGTTGTCCATGACGGGTACGTGTGGGGTGAACCAAATCCTCATTGAATTTGATTTTTCCATTCGAGGGGGATCGTACAAGGTCGGCAGTACCCCCTGTGAATACTCCACCAGTATGAAAAGTTCTTAATGTTAGTTGAGTCCCTGGCTCCCCAATTGATTGACCCGCAATAATACCTACAGCTTCCCCCAATTCGACCAGATCCCCATGAGTGGGACTCCGCCCATAACATAATTGACAGATCCAAGATGTGCTCCGGCAAGTAAAGGGGGTTCTAATATATATTGGTTGTGCTCGAAACGGTTGTGCTCGAAAGGCAGTTATGAATCGATTAACTAATCCAATTCCAATATCTTGATTTCGAGCAGCAATACATCGTGAACCAATATATATATCGTCTGCTAATACACGACCAATTAGTGTTTGGACAAAAAGTTTTTCCGTCATCCCATTTTGAGGACTCACAGAAATACCTCGGATAGTACCACAATCTCTTCTACGCACAATAATATGTTGAACTACTTCAACAAGTCTACGTGTAAGATAGCCAGCATCCGCTGTTCGTACAGCAGTATCTACAACCCCCTTTCGGGCTCCGTAGCAGGAAATTATATATTCTGTCAAAGAAAGTCCCTCGCGTAAATTGCTTTGAATAGGTAAATCAATCATTTGTCCTTGAGGATCCGCCATTAACCCTCTCATACCTACTAATTGGTGTACCTGAGATGCATTTCCTCTGGCTCCTGAAAAAGACATTAGATAGACTGGATTAGAAGGATCCGTTATTCGAAAATTAGAATTCATTTCTTGTTTCAAATATTCACTTGTAGCATACCATATCTCAACGGATTGGCGTAATTTTTCTACCGCGTGTACAGCCCCATAATAATAGTGTTTCTCCAAAAGAAAACTCTGTTGTTCCGCGTCTTGGACTAACCATCCTTTAGAGGGAATTGTTAAAAGATCCTCGATTCCTAAAGAAATCGATGTAGTAGTGGCTTGATGGAAGCCCAGGGTCTTTATTTGATCCAGTATATGGGATGTATATCCCATTCCGAAATGATCTATTAATCTGCTAATAAGTCGTTTCATAGCAGTTCCATCTATCTCTTTATTATGAAAGACCAAGTTGGCCCGTTCCGCCATACATAAGTACCCCCTTTTTTGGCTGAGTAGGATTCGACAATGGGCCTGAGTCAGTGATTCGAAAACTTAATTTACTCCCTTTCCTCAATCTCAATCTGGATTCGCGCGGCAAAAAAGATGGTACTCGCGAAATCGGAATGCCCCCCGAAAGGGGCATCGCCGAATCTAACTTCCTTGTTTAGATAGTGTATGAATAGGCCCGACTAAATCCTTGTATGGCTTCCTCTATTTCTCTATAAAAAGAAATATGACCAAGAGTGGTTCGAATGTATATAGAACGGATTTCCTTTTTTCTATTTCCCACTACCAGATAGTGGTCATAAATCTCATGATAAGTCCCAAAAGATTCATATTGAACTTCAATCGGAACTTCTCTTGACCCAACGACGCGTTGATCTAGTTTCCATCGGAGCCACAAGGGACTGTTTAAACCGATTCGTTTCTGTCTATAAGCTCCCAGTGCATCATAGGAACTAGAAAAATGGGGTTCTTTATCTTTCGTATACTTATAATAATTGTTATTATTGTAGTTTACTTTTTTATTTGGAGAGTTTCCGCAACTATTATATCTATTTGCACAAATACCTCGACGGTTTCCAATCGTTAATACATAAAGTCCGATAAGCATGTCTTGGGTTGGCACGCAAATAGGATCTCCAATAGCGGGAGACAGGAGATTCATATGAGAAAACATAAGTAAACGAGCTTCCGCCTGAGCTTCCAAGGATAAAGGTAGATGAACAGCCATTTGATCCCCATCAAAGTCCGCATTGAAACCCTTACACACTAATGGATGTAAGCAAATAGTACGCCCCTCTACTAAAGTGGGTTGGAAGGCCTGTATGCCTAATCTATGCAGGGTAGGTGCTCTGTTCAACAGTACAGGATGCCCCCGCATAACTTCTTGAAGTATTTCCCATACAATGGGTTCCTTTTCCCAAATTTTCCTTTTAGCAATCCTGACATTAGAAGTAGCACGTTTCGTGATTAAATCGCGAATTACAAATAGCTGAAAAAGCTTTATTGCTATCTCTAGAGGTAATCCACATTGATGTAATGAAAGCGAAGGACCCACAACAATGACAGAACGCCCCGAGTAATCGACCCGTTTCCCAAGCAGAGTCTCGCGAAACCTCCCCTCTTTACCCTCAATTACATCTGAAAGTGATTTGTATACTTTATTGTGACCATCCCTTGTTGGTTGCCCGCGGGACCCACTATCAAGAAGTGTATCCACGGCTTCTTGTACCAATTTTTCCTGACACATTACTAAATCCGCTGGTGCTAATTCACTTTTTTTTAATAGATAGGCAAGGTTGTTGTTCCGACGGATAACTCTCTTATAAAGTTCATTAATATCCGAAGTCACTACTTTATCCCCAGACCTATAAACAATGGGTCTCAATTCGGGAGGAAGAACCGGTAATAAGCACAAAACCATCCATTCTGGTTCTACATTTGTTTGAATAAAATGTTTCGCCAATTGCATGCGTCTAATCAAAAAAACTTTTCTTATTCGTCTTTTTCTATCTTCCCATTCATCTCCACTATACCCCTCGTCTTCTAATTCTTTCCATTCAACCAAGGAATTCTCTATAATAATTCGCAAATCCAAATCCGCTAATTGTTCTCTAATAGCACCTGCTCCTGTCGCAATTTCCCGATTTCGAAATGTTGCAAAGCCTGGGGTAGAAAAAAAGGGAGAAATACTGTGGTTACAGGATGAAATTTCATCTTCGAATAAACCCCGTAATCGTAAGAAAGTAGGTTTTTTAGCGCTGGGCCTAGCAAAAGAGAAATCGCCATATACTAGGCCCTCCAATTTCTTAAGGGGTTTATCTAAAAGATTCGCGATATAACTAGGAAGACCTTTCAAATACCACACATGAGTCACTGGACATGCCAGTTTTATGTAGCCCATTTGATATCTTCGTATCCGAGAATCAACAAATTCTACCCCACATTTTTGACAAAATCTTTCGTCTTCGTTTTCAGCTACGCTCGCTCGAGAATTTCCACAAGCACAAATTCCGCTTTTTATGGGTCCAAAGATTCTTTCGCAAAACAATCCATCTTTTTCTGGTTTATCGGTTTTATAATGAAAAGTGGAGGGCCTTGTGACTTCGCCAACGACTTCCCCATTAGGTAGGATTTTTTTAGCCCAAGCCCTTATTTGTTGAGGGGAAACGAGTCCAATTTGAAGTTGTTTATGTTTATATTGGTCAATCATAAAATAGAAATAAGAAAAGAATTTATATTTATTCCGATCAAACATCCTCCCTATTAACCTGGAAGTTCTTCTCAGATACAAGGAAATGGTTCAGTTCTAGAGCCAAAGATCGTAGTTCTCGAACGAGCACTCGAAAAGATTCTGGAGGATCCTCGTGATTAGGCACTCTTTTTCCCCAGATCGTAGCATTAAGTATTTCTTGGCGAGCTATAAGATGATCAGATTTATAAGTAAGTATCTCTTGTAAAATATGAGCAACACCAAATCCTTCTAAAGCCCAAACTTCCATTTCTCCTATTCGTTGTCCCCCTTGCTTGGCTCTTCCTCTAACGGGTTGTTGGGTAACAAGTGAGTAGGGCCCAGTAGAACGTCCATGAATTTTCTCATCAACTTGATGAATTAATTTTAAGATATAGGACTTCCCTATTAGAACAGGCTGTTCGAAGGGATCTCCTGTTCTTCCATCAAATATTCTACTTTTTCCCGGGTACTCGGGTTCAAATACCCATGGATTTTTTGTTTGTTTACTGGCTTCATATAATTCCGAAAACACGAGTTTTCTTGAAGCCTCTTGCTCATATCTCTCATCAAAGGGTGCTATTCTATAATGTTTCTTTAGCAGATCCCCTGCTAATCCGAGTGAATTTTCAAATATTTGTCCCACATTCATTCGTGAGGGTACTCCTAAGGGATTGAAGACCATATCAACAGGTGTTCCATCTTGCAAATAGGGCATATCTTGCCTAGGCAAAATTTTGGAAATGATCCCCTTATTCCCGTGTCTTCCGGCTACTTTATCCCCAACTTTGATTTCACGTTTCTGTAAAATATATACACGAACCATTATGTCAAGGGGGTCCCTCTGGATCCATTTCACATCGATAACGCGCCCTCTTCCACCTATAGGTAGTTTGAGAGAAGTTTCTTTTGAAGTGGATACCTCAAGACCAAAAATAGCCCGTAATAATCCAGCTTCCGCGATATATGATGATTCGCTCGCTATCTGAGGCGTTAATTTACCTACTAAAATATCGCCAGTTTCCACCCAGGATCCCAACTTCACAACTCCATTTCTGTCCAAATTGCGGAGTAAATGTTCTTCTAGATGTGGTATTTCTTTAGTGATTTTTTCAGCGGAGCCTTGGCTTGTCGTATCCGTCTGAATTTCATATTTTCGGATGTGAAAAGAAGTATAAATATCCTCATATACCAAACGTTCACTAATTAGTACTGCGTCTTCGAAATTGTAACCCTCCCAGGGCATATAAGCTACTAAAATGTTTTTTCCTAAAGCAAGTTCCCCACCAACTGTAGCTGCTCCCTCCGCTAAAATTTGCCCTTTTTTAATGGATTTACCCCGCGGAACCCGAGGTTTTTGGTGCATACAAGTATTTTTGTTAGAGCGCTGATGGGAAACTAAAGGAATACTTATAGTCTTCCCACTACTTGATAAAAGGATCTTATGACTATCACTAGAAATGATCTTTCCCTCGCGTTCGGCTATAATGGAAACCCTCGAATCTAGAGCTGTTTGGCGTTCCAATCCAGTTCCAACAATGCACTTTTCGGACCGAGAAAGTGGAACTGCTTGGCGTTGCATATTAGAACTCATTAAAGCCCGATTCGCATCATTATGCTCAATAAAAGGAATGAGAGAACCCCCAATAGAAAAATATTGGAAAGGGAAAATACTTCTAACATGAATCTGTTCCCATGCAATAGTCAGGAATTCTTGACGGTATCTAGCTGGAACAACCTGTTCTTCCTGAATACCCTGATTCAAGGACAAAGAATTTCCTGCTGCTATCATATAATATTCATCTCTATTTGGTGATAAATAAACCACCTGTCTCTCTTTTTTTTCTTTTGCTTTCTCAGATATTTCATAAAACGGGCTCTCTATAGATCCCCACCAGTGATCAATTCTCGCATGAATAGCTAACGATCCGGTAAGTCCAACATTGATTCCTTCGGACGTGTCAATTGGACAAATACGCCCATAGTGACTCGGATGAATATCTCGGCTCCGAAAACTTGCAGTTCTCCCCGTCAATCCTCCAGGACCCAAACAACTCACTTTTCGCCCATGAACCGTTTGTGTCAATGGATTGGTTTGATCAAAAACTTGAGATAAAGGATATGTGCCAAAAAAGGTCTCATAAGTAGTTATTAATAAAATCGAAGTTGAAGTTGGAGTTACCAAAGTTTGTGGAGTCGGTTTCGATTGACGTATGAATACTCTACGGATAGTTTTTTGAACCGCATGTTGTAAACGGCCAAGAGCCAGTCCGAATTGATCTTGTAACAGATCCGCAACTGAACGAATACGTTTATTTTTCAAGTGACTCATATCGTCATCGTCAAGTATACCCGTTCCAAATTTCATTCCAATCAAATGATCTGTAGCGGCCAATACATCTCGTGGTAACAAGAATGTATTGTTCTGAGGGATATCAAGATTCAGTCTCCGATTCATATTTCGTCGACCAACTCTTCCTAATTCGCATTTTTGTTGAAAAAATTTCTTTTGTAATTCCTCGCATAAGGACTCCGAAAATACCAGGTCCCCACCTACACAAGCAAATTGTTGATAAAACTCCAAAATAGCTTTTTCTTTTGACTCAATCCTCTTCTTCTCCTTAGCATTCGGGAAAGACAAGAAAATTTCGGGGTAGGAAACATTATCTAAAATTTCTCTTAGATTTGAACCCATAGCTGATGATAGAACTAAAATAGATATCTTTTGTTTTCTACTCACGCGAGCCCATATCCTTTCTTTTTTATCAATTGCTAATTCCGACCTTCCTCCCCAATCTGATATTATAGTCCCGGTGTATATAGAAATTCCCTTGTGGTCTAATTCCGAGCGGTAGTAAATACCAGGACTTAACAATATTTGATTGATCACAATTCGGTATATTCCATTTATTATAAAGGTTCCTAAGGAATTCATTATAGGAATGTTTCCAATAGAAATGGTTTGCTTTTGCGCATCGAAACCAAAAATTAATCTCGCAGATACATATAATTCGGAAGAATAGGTGAGTGATTCATACACAGCATCCCTTTCTTTTATCGAGGGTTCTAGCAATTGATATCCTTTCGCAAATAATTGAAATGCAATTTCGTGATCTGGATCTTTAATTGTTGGAAACTTCTCAAGTTCTTCTGCCAAGCCCTGATTAATGAATCTACAAAATCCCTCGAATTGGATCTGACTAAATCCGGGTATTGTGGACATTCCCTCATTTCCATTCCGGAGCATTTTAATCTTAAGTTTCCTATTCTATTTATCGAAGAAAAATTCCATTATCAGCTCACTCTTCATCAATCCCTACGGATCAATCTAGCAATCATGGAATCTATATTCTGTTTGCTGAATCACATGAAATTCTAGGGAACTTCACATATGTATTTCATATATGTATTTCATACATATGAATAGAGACGATTTCGACGAAAATTCGAATTTTGCAGGGGTAGAAATAGAATAAAAATAAATTGATAAAACAGTCCTAGAAAAAAATTCTGCCACTTAAACTTTATGATATTCTAAAAAGATTGGATAGCAAAGATTTCTCGTTTTATCTCCTTTCTATGAAAGGGGATAAAGCCATAATAATTTATAAGCACTAGAAAGTTTGACTTTAGTTCGATTTAGAATAGCACGCTTAGTTTCATTTTCAAAAATAATTTGAAGGTTCTTTTTTGTTTCGTACTTTTTTGTTTCGTATTCGTATTTTTTGTTTCGTATTCGTAATAGTAGAGAATTGCTGTAAAATAAAGGATTTCGTTGTAGAATCCTAAAATAAAGTATTTACTTTATTTTTTAAGTACTTGCGAATCTAGTTATCCACCTATCTACATATCCTTTCTTTTATCGTAATTGCACTTAGGTGGTCCAAGAAGGCCAAGCCATAATCTATATCAGAGCAAATTCCCCCTTTTTTTATTCAAGATATTTAATGCAATGAAAAATGAAAGCACGATTCCCCATAGGGATATGTACATAAGGGGGATCCATAGATAATAATGCTGTTTGGACCTAGAATTTCCCTATATACAGATTAGGGAAACATTTATTCCATTTTATTATCCCTTTCAAAATAAAGGAAAGGGGGGGGGGGAGAATACCGATTTAAGAGTCGTTCACTACTGCAATTCAAAAAAAAGAAAATTCAAATTTTCAAATTATAGTTAATGGTTCTAATTTGTTCTGAATTTTGCAGCCTGTGACTGGAAATCCACTTTTTCTCCTTTGTCATCTCAGAAAGAAAAGGGCAGTTTTCTAGTGTTAGCAATGTGTGTTTTAAGATAGAATCCATCGAGGAGAATAAGCGCAACTGGATACAAAATTAGAAAAAAGTTAAGTAGAATTAGATTCCAAATAAAAGAAAAAAACAGGTTTTAGTAAAAAAATGTAAATGAATACTTGTTCTTTTCTCGATTTTAGATCGGATTTTTTGGCGGCATGGCCAAGTGGTAAGGCAGGGGACTGCAAATCCTTTACCCCCAGTTCAAATCTGGGTGCCGCCTAATCAATAAAATACTTAGGATTAATACTTAGGATTATAGTTCTATCCTCAAACTAGGGTTTGTTTTGTCGGCAGTGGCCCAAACGGCTACCAATAGGGGTGAGGTAGCGTTTCCTTATTCTTTTTTTAATTAAAATTGATTCGATTCGGGAATTTAAAACTACGAGACTAAGATGTCAGAAATCTTCGTATCCAAAGGTTCCTAAGGACCAGTCTTTTTTCAATCTAAGATGGAAGAAGGGACTTCGCGAAGAAATATCAAGACTTCCTAATTATCATACATTTTTCTTATGGTACATCTTACTACATAAACTTCGTACATCTTATGCTACCTACATACACTAAAGTAAAAGCTACTGATTCTGTCGAGAATTAGATTGAATAGGCTGATCAAAAATCAATTTTTGGGTTGTGGATAGGGCCTCCTCACTCTTTCATAGAAAGATAGAAAGTGGGGCAGTAGGGTTTGGGTAAAAAATAAACATGGGTAAGGTAGGTATCCAATAAATATTTATCTATCCTAATTTTATGGTATATTCTTACGCCCTTTGCTTATAAAAACGGTAACAAACGGAAGAAAAAATCTCTCTATTCCCGCGTCTTCTATTTAGGACATCCCCCTACTCTTTTTTAGGGAAAGGGCTATGTATCAGATTTATACTTAATGCTCTCCAATTCTACCAGAAATCATATTTGTTAGGAGTAAATTCCTTTAACGGATTCATCCATAGTCTTAGGGCAGAATGGCCTTTTGACTCTGTACTCTTGATTCCACTATGATTATTGATCAATAGTAGAAGAATTCCTTCATAGAAATAGGAGACATAATTTACATGGATATAGTAAGTCTCGCTTGGGCTGCTTTAATGGTAGTCTTTACATTTTCTCTTTCGCTAGTAGTATGGGGGAGGAGTGGACTCTAGGGATACTACCAATTGATTGAGTAGTCGAATTGTAGTATCAACTCTTTTCTTTAATTGGTCGTTTTGCATTAATAAGTTTGCCAAACTTTTTTTCTCTCTTTCTTTAGTTTTGTTTCATTCTTGTAAGAAACTCTTTTAAGAAAGTAAGAAAGAGTCGTTCTATTCTACTATGTTCTATTCCAGTATAATAGAAAGGGCCATTATAGTAATTCAGAATTTCTATTCTACTAGAAGTGGCGAGTAAAAAGAAAGTTCTATACATAAGAAAATTCAACTTTTTTACACGAAGCTATTCACAACATATCGCACATTTTCCATTTATACTATTTTCTTATTCTTAGAAAATTTTTTATGTTCTTTTTTTTTTTGAAGGATCTCGATTGAAGCATCTCGCGCCATTTTTAAGCATGAAAGATTCGTAGGTTTTTTCCTTTTACTTTATTTTCTTTTACTATAGTCTATTCGCGTATTATTTTTCTCCCCCTCCATGGATTCTTTCAATGAAAAATTGTCTTCGATTTTTTTGATTTTGACTTGATTGCAATTAAGTGGATGCAGTGAAAAAAGCAGTTGAATTAGACTACTATTTCAATCTACTAATCGATTCTATGTAGATTCAAGATAATATAATAGAGAGAATCGAAAGTGTGGTAGAAAAAACTATATGGAGTTCTTTCTACCACACTTTATGATTCCAACCGCATCCTTTCATTTAAGACTTGGATTTTTATTTTCTTTAATCCCTTTTTCATTTCTTCAATGATTAATTGGAATTCCAATTAATCATTTTGGCTGGCTGTTTTTACATAAATAATAAGTAAAAAGGCAGTAGGAACTAGAATGAACAATGCAGTAGCAATAAATGCGAGAATATTGACTTCCATAACCTCTTTATTTTTTTTTTCACAATAACTCGGGATGTAATCCCATAGAGAGGAAAAAGGGGTATCCTGTAAATTTAAGGGGAGGACTTGCATTCTGATAATACTGAATCAATTCAATATTACGAATATTGGATCTATCAAATCAATTCATGGTTGATAGTGGAATAATATAACATAGCATAGCATAGGAAGATCCCTTATCCATACTAAGACCAAAATCCATTTTTTGATTGGATTCGAAACTCCCTCTATTCCATTTTTCATTCTTTTCTACTTTTGCTTTTCTATATGTATAACCCAAAATCTTTCTTATCTTATCCAATTTCCTTTCCTTTTTCTTATAATTATACATACAATTATGTATGTATGTATTATATGACCCATAGAAAGTGGGTCACATAGACATCCAAATAAGCAGTAGAAGTAGAAATGAATAAGCAGTAGAAGTAGAAATGAGATGTAGAAAAGGGGATTTTAAATAAAAAGGATTCAATATTTCAATTTAGGAAAAAGAGCGTTTGCTTGGTTTTTATTTTATTAGGTTACTATCAATATCTACTTTTTGGGATCTAAAGATGAGAGCGGATCCATAAGGAGTCGGCAAATGGAGTGAGAATGAGGTAGATTCTTTCCAATTATTCATTGAACATACACAAACAAAGTTGGAACTAGAAAATAGAAGGGGTGTGGTTTAACCCCCAAAACCAAAAAGGAACTAATTATATGAAATTAATTCTCTAACAATAAATGAATACGGTTTATGTATGGATTCCGGTAAAATACCGGTACTCCATTCCATAAGAGTCGAATAGTAAGTTAAGATGAGGACGGTATCATCATAAAAATAGAGTAATATCCTAAATTATACTAATCCACGTATGATAGCTTTTCCTTATTAACCAGAAGTAGTGAAAAAAAAAAATTCCTATACAGCTATCTTTTTACTGATAAATGCGAAATAAAAAAAGTGAAGTAAGGGTACCCCATAGATATTTGATGTTGCCCCCTGCCCCCCCCCTTTTTCATCAAAAATTTCCATTAAAAAAAGGAAAGATGAATTTGTCCATTCATTGAACCCTAGTTCGGGACTGACGGGGCTCGAACCCGCAGCTTCCGCCTTGACAGGGCGGTGCTCTGACCAATTGAACTACAATCCCTGCGGGTTGTATGGCATACCTATTCTTAAATAGAACCATAAGAAGATTCGATTCGTCTGTTGTGCTCTAAGAAATAGACGAATCATATACTACATACCCACATAGGATATGTGGGTATAGTGAGAGTGGCATAACTAGTATGTTGCGATTTTTTATCCCTAAAAATAAACGAGAATCCGCCTTTCCATAAGAAAAACCCTTTTCTTTATAAGATAAAGAATCAGAGAGATATGGATTAGAAAAAAATTTCCCCATTTCTCTTTATCCTTTATTTCTATGGATCAGACATTTTTTTTCTTCCATACAAAATAATGGATTTAGTTCATATTCACGAAGCCCCTAGATTTTTGGGCCGAGCTGGATTTGAACCAGCGTAGACATATCGTCAACGAATTTACAGTCCGTCCCCATTAACCGCTCGGGCATCGACCCAGGAAGAATTTTTTCTAGGCTTTTTGATAATCTATGATTAACCTCTTTTTATAATACTCCCTACCCCCAGGGGAAGTCGAATCCCCGCTGCCTCCTTGAAAGAGAGATGTCCTGAACCACTAGACGATAGGGGCATCACTAGACGATAGCGCCATATACAACCACTCGTCATTATACTATAATGATAGTATGAGCAGTTTTTTGGAATTGTCAATATACTCGAAGAGTATAACTAGATCAAAGGAAAGAGTCTTTACTACTTTTCCGTTATGCTTTCATAGGATTTTTTTTAGTTGAGGGTTAGGTTAATTCACGGATCATCCCCTACTTTTTAAGGTTAAGGAAATTAAAGGGTATAGAATAAGAATAGATTAATAAAAAGGAGTCTCGATTAGTTCAGTACAGGTATTGATTTGATTGCTCTAACAGGAAAAACAGTCCAATTTCATTTCTTTTTTGCAATTTTAACTCTGTGCTTCGTTTAGTGTTCAGACCAAAAATATCGGCATCTTGCACTAAACAAAGTCATAAAATTCACGAAAAATGGAGACATTAGAAAAAAAAAATGAATGGATTTTGTAGAAAAGTACTTTCTCGGATTCGAACCGATGACTTTCGTCTTGCCAAAGCAATACTCTACCACTAAGTGAAAAGCCCTTTATCGGATTTGAACCGATGACTTATGCCTTACCATGGCATTACTCTACCACTGAGTTAAAAGGGCTTTTTATTCAATAATTAGCTACTTTCGTTTACTATTATGGTATGGGTCTACTGCATAATGTACATAATATATGTATAGATAGAGATATATGTAGAGATTTTCTTTTATATATATCGAGATATAGAAGTTCTATCGAGATATAGAAGTTTATTTATGTCGAGGTTCAAAATCTTGATAAAATCAAGAAAAATAATAAAATATTTCATATTCTCTCTTACCACTTGCACAAAATAGAGGTATTTTATTATTATATAAATAAATACGTATAACGTATAATAAAATATGTCAACAGAGAGTTGACACACTCAAAAATTATTATATATCGGATTGAAGAAGGTGGATAAGTTCATAGGTATGTAAACACGATCTCGGGCAACTCACCAAAGCCCAGAAGTTCCATTTTCTTTTTTTTTAAGAGGAGAACAAATATGTATCAATTGTTGAATCGGATACAATGTTGAATGGGATACAACAATGGGCCAAAAATGCCAAAGGGGCAATAAGAACTGCTGTTAAAAAAACGATAGATTTTGTTTTTTTTATCTTTAGGCTATTCACTTTTCACGTGCTCAGAATGTTCTGCAGAATTAGGGACTTTTTTCTTCTATTGGCCGATCTTATGATGAGAACTATCTCCATTTATGTTTTATTTCCCCTAATTCTAATTGGGTGGGGTATAAAGGAATTTGCGCTCTTCATATACCCCATATGGCTGGGTATTAATTTTCAGTGATATACTTCTTATCCGTTTTGGTGAGAGATTGAAACAATTTTTATTTTTAACAGGCATCTTTTGGAAAAACTTTCGAGTTCAAAACTTTTTAAGAAAAATTCAAAAGTTTTGGACGGATTTGTTGAAATTATTTTCAATAGGTACCCCTTGGAAATGGGGTCCTTGACTATTCTACAAGGATTCTAGTGGATTTGGAACAAACTATGTTGGAGTTAATTTTATTCTCAAAAATTGGCAGTCGAATTTATACTGCAGAGTAGAAAAATTCTACTACTGCCTGCCCAACAAAAAAGAAAAACCATATCCTACATACCTAACTCCTCCTGGTTCAGGGTTTGCCGTTCCCGAACACTAGAAAAAAGGAGGATTTAGGATTTCTGATCCTAGGGTGAAAAGGAAAGGAACAGATACCCAATATGATTCTTAGGAGGAACTTTTGGTAATGGTCTTGGTCCTCTATGCTCTTTTTTATGTGTTCTTAGTTCGATTCATCTTCTTTGATTCTTTTAAACAAGAAAAGAATTTAATAAACTAGAATTGAGTGCAAAAGAAGAGAGGAAATTTATAAATGGGGAGGATCCACTAACCAGAGACTTTCCGGATCCTCTTTATGAGGAGTTTGAGGAGTCCTCATCAGAGTCCTCTGATGTAAATTTTCATCAGGTAAATCTGTCCATTCCTATCCGCTTTTCTTTTTATTACTCTTTGTTTGTTGCTTCTCTCAAGTGATAGAGGAAGTCTATGATGAATTTTTTTATGATTCTTGTAGTCATAACCGTAGAATAGATTCTAATCGAAATGCATACATTTGGTTCATACACAATTGGCATGGTAAGAAGATATGTATTTTACAGATTGGAGAGGGGCTATCTAAATCCTAAAGTAAAGGCTCGCGATTGAAGTACCAACTGTCCCCTGCCATGAACTTTCTCCATTTGATTTGATAAGGTTGAATTAGCCTCCTTCTCGAATGGCTACCCTTGACAAAGGGTAGCATTGGTATCATAATCTACATGTAGCGGGTATAGTTTAGTGGTAAAAGTGTGATTCGTTCTATTAATAACTGAATTTGAAATGATATACTTAAGGCATCCTTAAGTTTTTTTATATTCATATTCCGATGAAAACTTTAGTTCTTATAAAGGGTTTAATCCTTTTCCTCTCAATAGCATATTGAGGAAGAATATACATTCTCGCGATTAGTATCCAAAGACTAATTAAATTTGCACTCAAAATACAAATTCGATTATGAGTACAGAGTCGCGAAGCATAATTTTGCATTTAAGTATTCCGATTGAATAAATATGAGTAAAGGATCTATGGATGAAGATACAAAAAAGTTTATTTCCAATCGTAACTAAATCTTCTTTTGTTTTGTTTAAAAAGGAAATGGAAGCCCAATAGCTAAAAAACGATGGTTTTGGTTTACTAGAACCGTGAGTATATTGTTTCAGCTCGGTGGAAACCCAACTCTTTTCCTCAGGATCTCTTGAATGAAATTAGGGAACGAAGTAAGTAGATTAGATAGAGAATATCTATCTCCTACTCTATAGGGATCATCTAGAAAGCAGAGAGCCTTGGTTCCATTCAGACAGAAAAGCTGACATAGATGTTAAGTGGTGAGAATATCCATAAAGGAGCCGAATGAAATCAAAATTTCATGTTCGGTTTTGAATTAGAGACGTTAAAAAAAAATCAACCAACGTCGACTATAACCCCTAGCCTTCCAAGCTAACGATGCGGGTTCGATTCCCGCTACCCGCTCCATTTTGTAGAAAAAGACTATTCTATTTGTTTGTTTAGACATGGTAGAGACTTGTATTCAACCTTTTTCGTCCACCTCTTTTCGGCCCTACAGAGCGGAGTAGAGCAGTTTGGTAGCTCACGAGGCTCATAACCTTGAGGTCACGGGTTCGATTCCCGTCTCCGCACTTAGCAGTCCGTAT